GAAGTAAGAATACTTTGGTTTGGTAATTCATAATAGTGATTGGACATTTCATAAAAATAATTGGACATCTAATTCTAGAATATTCTTGTCAACAAACAACAATTTTAATAATTAAACATGAAAAAAACTACTCTCTCATTACAGGAGAGGGTAGACTAGTTCTAATAACTACAATTATTAGTTACTATTTATACTTATAGTAACTAATAATAATGAATTAATATATTAGTTACTATTTATACTTATAGTAACTAATAATAATGAATTAATAATTAATAATGTTTCATTTTTTAATAAACTTTCTAACTATAACTCGTAATAATAAAAAGTCATTATAATGGTGGTTACCATTTGCTTTTTACAAATAAAAAGAATATCTCTATTCTACACCGAAAACGAAGACTAAAACTTTAGTTTAGTGAAAAAAGCCCCTTATCGGATTTGAACCGATGACTTACGCCTTACCATGGCGTTACTCTACCACTGAGTTAAAAGGGCCCTTTGTATTCAATTCATGAATTATATCCATTTTCATTATGAGTCTACTACACTGCATACTGCAAACAAATATAAATAATATATGTATATATCATGTACATATCATATACATAGGGGTTTCATTTATATTTATAAAGTAAAGGATCAATTCGATTTACCCTCAAAAAGTGAAGCGGGTCAATTTTATTTTAATAATGCAATGAATTGTTTCAAGACCGACCCCGCCTGTTTCCTTTTACTGACCAATCAAAACGAGATTTACTCGATTGATACATGTACCAATCTGACACTGACATAGATTCAATAGATTTTATTGAATTATGTGATGAAGGTATTCGTACCCTGAACCGAATTTTTATAAAAAAGTAAAAAAGAGAATTTCTATCGTTTTTGAATTTTCTGACTTAATGTGAGATAGTGATTATGCATGGCCTATTTTATCTGAACAATGAAGGAAGCAACGAGTTTTAAGTTAAAATTAATGAGTGAAGAAGAAAAGAAATTAAGTGAGTTTTTACACCCTTTTCTGTTATGCTGGACCAATCACTGCCTGAACGGACAGAATCCTATACCTCCTTTCGCTATATTCGCTATACTATATATAGTATTTTATATAAATACAAATTAAATAAAAAATACAAATTAAATAAAGCAAAAAAATAAATAAATAAATGAAAATTGGACGGTTCATTTATTCCCATCCAATAAAAAATTCTATGGAATCATAACACAAAAGTAGAAAAGAGTGTTCGGATTTAGTCATATCATTAGATTATATTGACAATTCCAAAAAACTATACATACTATCATCATAGTATGATGACAGTCGGGCGGATATGCCCCTATCGTCTAGTGGTTCAGGACATCTCTCTTTCAAGGAGGCAGCGGGGATTCGACTTCCCCTGGGGGTACTACGAAAGGAAGTTGATTATGGATTATCCATAAGCCTAAAATGAATTCTTCCTGGGTCGATGCCCGAGCGGTTAATGGGGACGGACTGTAAATTCGTTGGCGATATGTCTACGCTGGTTCAAATCCAGCTCGGCCCAAAAATTCGCCGCTCCATAAATATGATATAACCAATGATATAAGAAATTTGTCCTCCATAAAAATGGAATCCTTCTCTTTTACGGATCAAGCATTTTTTCTTATGTATCCATGTTTTTCTGATTCATTCTGATCTTTCTAAGACTCTAGATTGGTAATACATAATCAAAGATTATGAAAAGAAAAATAGTTTTTTCTCGTTGAAAGGTTGATTATCCATTTTTGGCACTAAAAAAACATGGGTTACTAGTAATCTGTGTTACTTTGACTATAGTCCATATCTCTGTGTTACTTTCAGTATAGTCCATATCTATGTGTATATAATATCAGTTAGTATATCATTCATGTCTCTCTTACAACACGACGAAGAAAATAAAATGGTTTTTTAAAACCATTAAGAATAAAACCATTAAGAATATGTATACCATACACCTCGCTGGGATTGTAGTTCAATTGGTCAGAGCACCGCCCTGTCAAGGCGGAAGCTGCGGGTTCGAGTCCCGTCAGTCCCGAACTAGGATCTAGGATCCGATCCGTTAAATAAATTTATCCATTTATTTAACGTGAAAAAAGAAAGAGGGAGCAAGAGCTAATACCCAGCGGGATCCCTATTTCTTTTGTTTTTATTTCGTATTTATCATCAGACAAATACGGGAATTTCCATTTCTTTCATTAGTGCCGATTGATAAGAGAGAGACATAACATAATAGTTAGATTTGTACAATCGGTAGTATTCTTATATTTACTTTACTATTTGAATTTAAGAGATACTTGTCCACTTTTGTTTTTCAATATTCTTGATGAATAAAATAGAAAAGAGTACCCTTTTTAACGGAGTACATATGCAAATTGTATTCGTTTATCGTACGAGGCACAACGAACTTAACATAAGTGCCTCGACAGAGTACTTGTCAGGATAAATGAAAACCCCTTTGAGCTCCAACTTTTTTTTGGGGGGGGTATCCTCAATGACTAATTGGAAACAATCCATCTCATTTTCATTCAAATAAACTAAATTGCACACTCAATTTTTTATGTATGCCTTCCAGTTCCAGTCCCAATTGAAGGAAGAAATACTAATAAAATAAAAGAGGAGAACGAGTAACACTCCTTTTTATTAAATTCATTGGAATTATATTCGATTTTTTCTACTTAACTCGTCCTTTTTCCATCTCACTCCTACTCTTTTCTTTGGATCTGTGTGTCATCCATAGAATACCATACCAATCATATAATACCTCATAATTGTATGTATAAGTATAATATAACGAAGGAGGAATATATAGGTAAGACGATAGGGTTGGGTTATTTATAGAAAATAAAAAGTGGAAAAAGATGTAAATTTCCTGATCCAATAAAGAATCCTTTTTCAGATTTAGTATAGATAAAGGATCTTCCTATGTTATACTATTCAATTCTCGACGATGAATTTATTTGATAGATCATATATTGTTATTCATAATACTGATCCGATTCAGTATCATCAGGATGCAATTCATCCCCATGAATTTACAGGAATCCAATTTCTCATCTCTATGGGATTAGATCCCGAGTTATTGCGAAGTAAAAAAAAAATGAGATTATGGAAGTAAATATTCTCGCATTTATTGCTACTGCACTGTTCATTCTAGTTCCTACTGCTTTTTTACTTATCATCTACGTAAAAACAGTCAGTCAAAATGACTAATTTGATTGAAACTTGAATTATTAGTTCTTATCAATGATTGAAGAAAGGAATTCAAACTTCAAGTCTTAAACGAAATGATCTGGCTGGAATCATAAGTATCTGAGATAATAAGTATCTGAGATAGTAGTATCTAAGCCTAGATAGTATGGTAGAAAGAATTATATATAATTCTTTCTACCATACTATCTACTATCTAGTATTGTATAGTTATATACTTTTATATAGTATATATTATCATATTCATTATTTTCATAGAAAGTTGTATTGTATACGGATATAGACTTTTTCCTATAAAAAAAAGCCCATATCTAATATCTAGATCAATATACAATATGTATGTACGTGGATTAGATGTATATCTAAATAGTACATCAAAATAGCAGCCCAATTCTTTTTTTTTGGCTACATTTACCTGTGTGTATTTCGATCGATCCAAAATAATCGAAGGCCAACTGTTCTAATTCTTAACCTATTTTAGAATTTATTTATATAGGATAGATCCTGAGATCCATCAAAAGAATCAATGGAGCAAGAATAATACGGGCGTATACTAATCTATTAGAAATTTCAAAATAAATAAAAAAAGAGAAAAGAAAACGAAACCAAAGAATCTTTTTCTTTTTTTAGATTTCCCACCACAAGAAGCTATTGCTTGATCCATTAACAGAAAACACGATCCGCGGAGTTCTATTCTATGATAATTTATTCAGATTTGTAAAAGGGAATAGGTTAATAGAGTAGACTCCTCTCCATTCCATTTTTTATGCTTAAGACATCTCATGTCTTAAGCATAAAAAATGGAATGGAGAGGAGTCTAAAAGAAAGGTGAAATACACGATACGTGAATCGTGCAACGAAAGAAGGATCTAATCTTCTTATGTGTAGAACCTCTTTTCTTTGGTTTGGACAACAACTAGTCACTTCCAATAGAAAGTATGTATTGCCATAATCTAATTAGATTAGCGGAACGACTTTATGTTCTCTTAGAACAGTAAAAGTCAAAAAAGAGGGAAACAAATAAAGAAAAAAATAAAAACCCATTTCTGGTTTTTGTTCATTGTAATATCCATAATTCTGGTAAGAACTGGTTTATTAAAATAGAATGTTTAGGAAGAATCCAATCCGGTTGAAAAAATTTTCCTATCATGCGTAGATTTGAGTTTCGAAATAGAACTATAGTAAAGTAATCATTCATTAGTAAAGTAATCATTCATTGTTTGATCGAATGGTTATTATTCATTATTGTATTTTATTATTCATTACTGTATTTCAGTATAATTTTGAAACAGAGACATTCTTAAAAAAGAAAAAGCTTCGCAAAACGCTCAATTAAACAATTCATACAATTAAATTAAAAAACTAGTAGTACCCCTCCCTAAAGTCCACTCCTTCCCCATACTACGAGTGAGAGGGAAAATGTAAAGACTACCATTAAAGCAGCCCAAGCGAGACTTACAATATCCATATGAATTATGTCTCCTATCTCTATGAAGGAATTATTTAATTATTGATCAATAATCATAGTGGAATTAATGGCGCAGAGTCAAAATATAATTCTGACTTAAAGCTATTAATATTAATGAACCAATCCAATGAATCTACTTGTAACAATATTCTAAGATTTCTGGTAGAATTTTGAAGTATAAGTATTAAGTACAGATATGATACACATACCTTTTCTTGAAAAATTAGATAGCAAAGGAATACTTCTATCCTAATGAAATGAAACATGTGGGAATACTAAGACCTATTGTTTGTTACCCTTTTTTTTTCGACTTTTACTTTTACTCTATAATTTTACTTTTACTCTATAAAAATAAGAGTTGACCGACTATCCTGATTGAATGTTTGATTACTCAGAGACCCTCGTGAGTCTGGATACAAAGTTTCTTCAATCCTTTCCACAACTCTTAAATGGATTTCCCATCAGCCTATCCAATCTAATTCCATATGGAGTCAGTAGACACAATTTTAGTAATGGTAGTGAAAAATAATTAGGAATTCTTGATACTCTTTCGTACAATCTCTTCTTCAATCCTAGGAGAAAAATGGATTGTCTTTTAGGAACCTTTGGATACTTTCGACCTCTGATTTTCGTCGTTCTGAATCCCAGAATTGACTCTCACTATTTTTTTTTAATAGTTTAATAGTGAGAGTCAATCATATTACTAAGTAAGACTCACTTCATCCCTATTTGTATCGGTTTGAGCCACACCCAAGGACCAAATTTTGAGAAAAAAAACTATCGATAGGCTTATACTTCTCCGGCTCCGGGGACAAAATTCGTCGAATTAAATCAGTAGAATAAGAAATCCCCCGTTTTTTGTTGATCAGGCGACACCCAGATTTGAACTGGGGATAAAGGATTTGCAGTCCCCTGCCTTACCACTTGGCCATGTCGCCAAATCCGATCCAAATCTCAAAAAAAAATATAAAATAGGTAAAAAAAGAGTATTCATCCATATTCTTTTACTAAGATTCTATTACTAATTCTTTTATTTTTTTTTATCCAATCCAATTATTCTCTTTGATTGGTTATCACACCCCTTAAAAACTCCCCTTCTCTTTCCATTGAGAAGGTAAAAAATGGATTTTCGGTCACAGACTGAAAAATTTAGTGCAAATTGGAACCATTAACTATTTTTTTTTGAATTAGTGAAAAGTTCTTCAATTTGTATCTCAAATTGTTGCCTTTCCTTACTGGCATAACAAATCAATTCAAATATAACAATATATATGATATGTGTATATGTAAACCCACACCCCAAAAACAAAAATTGTTACACATATACCGGGACGAGTCTTTTTTATGTACATATCCCATATCCTTATAGGGAATCGTCGTGCTTTTTTTTTCGTTTTCTATAATACAATAGAAAAAGTGGAAATTATGATATAGTGTGACCTGACTTCTGTTGCCACAAGCAAAATTGCTATAAAAAAAAGATGAGATGAGATATGTGGATAGCTATACCGGCATATACTTTACTTAGGAAATATTATTCCTATTACGCAATTCAATCATATTCCATAAATCCATATATTATATTATATATAGTAAAAATATTATATATAGTAAAAGTAAAATTATATTTATATATAGTAAAAGTAAAAAAATCCGAAATTTTTTTTTTCAACATGAAATAAAATTAACTTTAACTAAAGGGGAAACTATATTACTACTGGCTTTCTTTATCTCATTCATAGAGATTCGATTTCATTCTGAATCCATTTATTTTTTTGGTACCCAATCAATCTAATCGTATTATCATAATAATAGGTAGAAGTTGGATGAATTTTTATATTCTATATAAGACTCCATAAGTGTAAGTGACGGAATTATTCTGGGAATGCTTTATAAATTCATTTCCATTTGTACCTGTCGCAAATTCGAACTTGTCTTGCGTCGAAAATGCTCTTCATTCCTCTGTCTCATTTCCGTTCTCATACGTATGAAGTACATTTACGGGGTTGTCTAAAATTTCATGTGATTCAGTAAACAGAATATACATTCCATCATTGCGAAATCGATCCATATGGTTCGATAAATAGTGAGCTAATAATGGGATTTTTCGATAAAGGGGAAACTGAAAATTAAGATGCTCTGGAATGATGGAAATGAGGGAATGTCCACAATACCTGGATTTAGTCAGATCCAATTTGAGGGATTTTGTAGGTTTATTAATGAGGGCTTGACGGAAGAATTTCATAAGTTTCCGAAAATTGAAGACACAGATCAAGAAATTGAATTTAAATTATTTGTAGAAAGATATCAATTGGTGGAACCCTCGATAAACGAAAGAAATGCTGTGTATGAATCACTCACATATTCTTCTGAATTATATGTACCCGCGGGATTAATTTGGAAAACCGGTAGAGATATGCAAGAAGAAACCATTTTTATTGGAAACATTCCAATAATGAATTACCTGGGAACCTTTATAGTAAATGGAATATACAGAATTGTGATCAATCAAATATTGCAAAGTCCTGGTATTTACTACCGTTCAGAATTGGACCATAACGGAATTTCTGTCTATACCAGCACCATAATATCAGATTGGGGGGGGAGATCAGAATTAGAGATTGATAGAAAATCAAGGATATGGGCCCGTGTGAGTAGGAAACAAAAAATATCTATTCTAGTTCTATCGTCGGCTATGGGTTCGAATCTAAGAGAAATTATGGATAATGTTTGTTACCCTGAAATTTTTTTGTCTTTCCTTAATCTAAATGATAAGGAGAAAAAAAAGATTGGGTCAAAAGAAAGTGCTATTTTGGAATTTTATCAACAATTTGCTTGTGTAGGCGGGGATCCGATATTTTCTGAGTCCTTATGTAAGGAATTACAAAAGAAATTTTTTCAACAAAGATGTGAATTAGGAAGGATTGGTCGACGAAATATGAACCGTAGACTGAATCTTGATATACCTCAGAACAATACATTTTTGTTACCACGAGATGTATTGGCTGCTGTGGATCATTTGATCGGAATGAAATTTGGAATGGGTACACTTGATGATATGAATCACTTGAAAAATAAACGTATTCGTTCTATAGCGGACTTGTTACAGGATCAATTTGGACTGGCTCTTGTTCGTTTAGAAAACGCAGTTCGAGGAACTATATCTGGAGCAATTCGTCATAAATTGATACCGACTCCTCAAAATTTGGTAACTTCAACTTCATTAACAACCACTTATGAATCGTTTTTTGGCCTACATCCTTTATCTCAAGTTTTGGATCGAACTAATCCATTGACACAAATTGTTCATGGGCGAAAATTGAGTTATTTGGGTCCTGGAGGATTGACGGGTAAAACTGCTAGTTTTCGGATACGAGATATTCATCCTAGCCACTATGGACGTATTTGTCCAATTGATACGTCCGAAGGAATCAATGTTGGACTTATTGGATCCTTAGCCATTCATGTGAGGATTGGCCATTGGGGATCCATAAAGAGTCCGTTTTATGAAATATCTGAAAGATCAAAAAAGGAGGCACAGATAGTTTATTTATCACCAAATAGAGATGAATATTATAGGATAGCAGCTGGAAATTCTTTGGCCTTGAATCAGAGTATTCAGGAAGAACAGGTTGTTCCAGCTCGATACCGTCAAGAGTTCCTGACTATTGCATGGGAACAGATTCATCTTAGAAGTATTTTTCCCTTCCAATATTTTTCTATTGGAGCTTCTCTCATTCCTTTTATCGAGCATAATGATGCGAATCGGGCTTTAATGAGTTCTAATATGCAGCGCCAAGCAGTTCCGCTTTCTCAGTCCGAGAGGTGCATTGTTGGAACTGGACTGGAACGTCAAACGGCTTTAGATTCGGGGGTTTCCGCTATAGCCGAACACGAGGGAAAAATCATTTATACTGATCCTCACAAGATTATTTTTGCAAGTAATGGAGACACTACTACAAGTAACGGAGACACTACTATAAGTATTCCATTAGTTATCTGTCAACGTTCCAACAAAAATACTTGTATGCATCAAAAACCTCAGGTTTCGCGAGGTAAATGCATTAAAAAGGGACAAATTTTAGCGGACGGTGCGGCTACAGTTGGTGGGGAACTCACTTTAGGAAAAAACGTATTAGTAGCTTATATGCCATGGGAAGGTTACAATTTTGAAGACGCAGTACTGATTAGCGAACGTTTGGTATATGAAGATATTTATACTTCTTTTCACATCCGGAAATATGAAATTCAGACTCATATGACAAGCCAAGGACCTGAAAGAATCACTAGGGAAATACCACATCTAGAGGCTCATTTACTCCGCAATTTAGACAGAAATGGAGTTGTGATGCTGGGATCTTGGGTAGAAACAGGTGATATTTTAGTAGGAAAATTAAGGCCTCAGACGGCAAACGAATCCTCGTATGCTCCAGAGGATAGATTATTAAGAGCCATTCTCGGAATTCAGGTATCCACTGCAAAAGAAACTTCTCTAAAATTACCTATAGGCGGAAGAGGGCGCGTTATTGACGTGAGATGGATCCGGAAAAGGGGGGGTTCCAGTTATAATTTAGAAATGATTCGTGTATATATTTCACAGAAACGTGAAATCAAAGTAGGTGATAAAGTAGCTGGAAGACATGGGAATAAAGGTATCATTTCCAAAATTTTGCCTAGACAAGATATGCCTTATTTGCAAGATGGAACACCTGTTGATATGGTCTTCAACCCATTAGGAGTACCATCACGAATGAATGTGGGACAGATATTTGAATGTTCGCTCGGGTTAGCGGGAGATCTGTTAAAAAGACATTATAGAATAGCATCTTTTGATGAGAGATATGAGCAAGAGGCTTCGAGAAAGCTAGTGTTTTCTGAATTATATGAAGCCAGTAAGCAAACAAAAAATCCATGGGTATTTGAACCGGAATATCCGGGAAAAAGCAGAATATTTGATGGAAGAACAGGAAATCCTTTTGAACAACCTGTCTTAATAGGAAAGTCCTATATTTTAAAATTAATTCATCAAGTTGATGATAAAATCCATGGACGTTCTAGTGGACATTACGCACTTGTTACACAACAACCCCTTAGAGGAAGGGCAAAGCAAGGGGGACAACGAGTAGGAGAAATGGAAGTTTGGGCTTTAGAGGGATTTGGTGTTGCTCATATTTTACAAGAGATGCTTACTTATAAATCTGATCATATTAGAGCTCGTCAAGAAGTACTTGGTGCTACAATCATTGGAGGAAGAGTATCTAACCCAGAAGATGCTCCAGAATCTTTTCGATTGCTCGTTCGAG